CAAAATATGAAAAAAATGGAATAAATACAATTGAAAAAGAAAAGATCCAAATTACTAATATATATTACTAATATATATTAGTAATTTTAGTAATGACCCTATTTATATTATAATATTTTTATTGAAAATATAAATGATTGAAAATAGGATTTCATTTAATTTAAAGAGAGTTTCATTTTGAATTTAGAAATGAAGTTCCATGTTATTTTGACATTCCTTTATTCAAGATACTTTATTCAAGAGTTGCTCGAGAAATCGGTTGAGTCAGAATCGTAGGATGAATAGATGTCAAAGAGGATCCATTTTTTTTATTTCTGTCACTATTGTTTGTGCTGTCTATAATGAAATGAATAATGAATGATAAATGAAATCAAAAGCTTTCAATTCAATTTGGACTCATTTTGTCAATTGGTCTTTTTATTATCTTATATTTTTCAAGATAAGAAACTTAGGTAAGTGTTTCATAAATAAACATATGTATAAATAGAACGTATCCCATTTAGTTCCTTCATGCCTACTATAACTAGTTATTTCGGTTTTCTACTGGCGGCTTTAACTATAACCTCAGCTCTATTTATTGGTCTGAGCAAGATACGTCTTATTTGAAATTGATTGAATGAACAATTCAATTCATAAAAATGTTTTTGTGAGATATCCAGGTAGTCCATAGTTCCTTCCCATGTAAATTGTAATTCTTGATTATTGAGATTCGTGGGCGATTTGGATTACTATTTAGAGATAGATATTACCCCCCCTTTTTTTTACCTACCTTTTCAAAAAAAATTTAAAAATGATTGAAGTTTTACTATTTGGAATCGTGTTAGGCCTAATTCCTATTACTTTGGCTGGATTATTCGTAACTGCGTATTTGCAATACAGACGCGGCGATCAATTGGACCTTTGATTAAGTAAGAGCTCATCTCGTTTTAAATAACATCTCTTTTTTTTATTGACCTCCTGCGGATTAAAGAAAGGAGGAGGTCAAATTAGGGTTGCTGCTCTAGTTAGTAAAGTTATTTACTTGTAATTCGACCCAAGAAGAACAGAAGCACGCTCTGTAGGATTTGAACCTACGACATCGGGTTTTGGAGACCCGCGTTCTACCGAACTGAACTAAGAGCGCTTTCTTTCTTATCCCAATATAAAGGGCTGTATGTAAATAAAAGAATTTTATTTGTAACCCCCACTTTGGATACATATAGTATCATAAAGCATTATGTTATGTATGTCTAATTTTTATTGATCTCAATGGATCCTTCATTACTGCACATGGGAGAAGTAATAGATAGGGATGACAGGATTTGAACCCGTGACATTTTGTACCCAAAACAAACGCGCTACCAAGCTGCGCTACATCCCTTTCAATTGGCCTATAGTGTCATTGTAGAGAATCCCCATCTTGTTTTCCACATCGTGATTTCTCCCATTGATATACAATTGCTCTTGTCATTTCTTTTTCGTCTTATATAACAATATAACATATAATAAAAGAAAAAAGAATCAAATCGATCAAATAGATATAATATAATTAACAATATAATAAAAAATATAAATATAAAAATCGGTAATGTTCAGAAAATAAAGTGAGTGGACACTTTTTTCTGTTGTAAAGAAAGTAAAATATCATCAACAACGACATGTGTATCTGATCATATATGTATTACAATAAAAAAGGAGGATTTTCAATGCGAGATTTAAAAACATATCTCTCCGTGGCACCTGTGTTAAGCACTCTATGGTTCGGGTCTTTAGCAGGCCTATTGATAGAGATTAATCGTTTATTCCCAGATGCGTTAACATTCCCCTTTTTTTCATTCTAGTTGGGGATGAAGAAGATTATAGATAGAATAAATTATCTGTGACTAACCCTTTTTGTTTTGTTCTTTCTTTCAGTTTTTTAGGATAAAAAAGAAGGAAAGAGAAAGAATCAAAAAAGATTCATCCGCAACGAAACTCAGGTTCACGCTGAATTAATAGAGGGAGAACAAAAATGTAAAGTAAATAATAAAGGTCGCGGACAACAAACGCATACAGGATACTTAAATGAAATACTATAACTAATGGATAGTTAGAAATCATCGTATTACTTATATTCTCTATTGATTTGATTGCAATGAAATATTTCATAATTGGGTTTCGAGTCAGCAACTTCTTTTTTTCTTCTTCGTTTCGAAAATAGAAGAGTTGGGTGAATAAAAAAAAAGGGGGTTTATGGCCAAGGGTAAAAATGTCAGAGTAAAGGTTATTTTGGAATGTAACAGTTGTGTCCGAAACGATATTAATAAGGAATCGCGGGGCATTTCCAGATATATTACTCAAAAGAATCGACACAATACGCCTAGTCGATTGGAATTGAGAAAATTTTGTCCCTATTGTTACAAGCATACGATTCATGGGGAGATAAAGAAATAGAGAAAATGTAACGCGTTTGTAACCCCTCCAAGGAACAGCAATAAATTACATAATAATAAAATATGAATATAAAAATTTAATAATAAATTATAAAAATAAAACAACCCAATCCTATTTCATCCTATTTTGGTAGGATCGCAAATGAAATTCGAATTAAGAAATACGATTTAAAAGATAAGGAATAAACCATGGATAAATCCAAGCGACTTTTTCTTAAATCCAAGCGATCTTTTCGTAGGCGTTTGCCCCCAATTGGATCGGGGGATCGAATTGATTATAGAAACATGAGTTTAATTAGTCGATTTATTAGTGAACAAGGAAAAATATTATCTAGACGAGTGAATAGATTGACTTTGAAACAACAACGATTAATTACTATTGCTATAAAGCAAGCTCGTATTTTATCTTTGTTACCCTTTCTTAATAACGAGAAACAATTTGAGAGAACTGAATCGACTCCTAGAACCACGGGTCCTCGAATTAGAAATAAATAGATAGGCTATTCCTCAATTGCAATTGAATCAAAATTTCAATATGAACCCCAACTCAGATTTATATTTTGTTCTAAAAATTGGAGAACCCCGATTGGATTGTCACATCATAAGAAAAAATTGCTTCTTTTTTTAATGTGTTGATTCATTTTTACTATATTTCTCTTATTTATATTAATTTCTACTCTACCTTCCCGGAGCTCATTCTCCGGGGCCCCACTTAAATCATTACGGTGGATTCCTTCTAATCTTATTATTTAAGGATCTGATTGGAAATCATGTAAAGACAATTTGTATTTGATATGGCTATTTGTGCAAGTATTTTACGATTAAGAAGCAACTGTCTCTTATACAGATCATGTATGGATCTGCTATAACTATAGGATACCCCAATCTCACGAATTGCTGCATTTATCCGAGTAATCCACAAACGACGAAAATTTCTCTTTTGCCTGCCCCTATCCCGATGAGCAGAACTCAAGGCTCTCATTTTCTGTTGAATAGTATTTCGAGTAAGTCGTGAATGAGTCCCTCGAAAGGTTGATGCAAATAAACGAATTTTTATTCTACGTCTCCGAGCTATATACCCTCGTCTAATTCTGGTCATTGAATCAAATTAAACTTTGATGAATAACTAATTGATTTATTTTCTTTCAGTTATTCTTTTTCCCTTTCCTGGTCTATTAATAACAAAACGGATTCTTCCAATGTATAAAAAAAAATTCCAATGGCTTTTGCTACTATGACCTTCCCAACCACCATTTTTCCAGGCATTTAACCTCGAAATAATAAATTGTATTGATACTAGGTATCAACAAAAAAAATACTAAATTGTAACTCAAGTTGAGTATAGTATAAAGTATCAATAAATAGTAAAGGTAAATCGATAAATAAATAGTGGGTTCCATCGTTTCTATGGCTACTTCTTAAACGGTGAGGTCCTCTCTATACACCGGAGCCCCTTCCACCATTAATCAATGTTATTAGTAACTTGTACAGTTCACATTCTTTGACTCTACCCATGAATTGTACAGTAATAAGTCTTTTCACAATGAGATCTACCCATACAGTAACGGTATTTAATTACAAAGGTTGGCTAGGTAGCTGACCCTGTATAGTCCGTTCTTGCAAGAGTAGGAGCCTAATTCTTTTGCTTCTTAAATATGATTTCCCCCGCTTAATGGATAACCATTTGCTACCACTGGGGAATTGCTTTTCATCTCCAATTGAGGTGATTGGATTTGCACCAATAGAAACCATAAATTTGATACGCAATGGAGGTTTTTTTCTATATTGATTGGAATTCTTCTATCCTATCCTATTCATTGGTACTGGTCATTGATACTGGAAAAAATTGTACTTTATTTTGTTCCGGCTCATGATCTGAACGGGTCGCACATACACCCGAGTACATGTTCCTCGACGCTGAGGACATCCCCGAAGAGCGGGAGATTTTGTTACATTTTTTATTGGCTGTCTTGTGTTTCTAATAAGTTGTTTAATAGTTGGCATACTTAATGGTATAGAAAATGGGCTGGTTTAGATCAATCCTAACCAGATGATTATGAATTCTTTCTATTTTCTTTTTTTTTTTTTTACTTTACGTTTACGCAGATAAAATATTCAATTTAGATTCATCCAAATTATGGTTCGAAATGGATGGAATCGCAGATTTACGTGAAATCCCCGGCATTTTCGATCGCTACCAGATCAACAATTCCATGAGCTTGGGCTTCTGTTGCTGACATAAAAACGTCCCTTTCCATGTCTTCGGATACAACCCATAAGGGGTTACCCGTTCTTTGTACATAAACCCTTGTGAGGGTTTCGCGTAGTTTCAGAAGTTCTTCCGCTTCTAGGACAAATTCTCCTGTTTGTGCCTCATAAAAAGAACTCGCAGGTTGATGGATCATTACCCTGATGATATAACATAATGAATGTTTCCGCGATCTCGTACGATTGATTGGACTAGGCAAAAAGATTAAAGAATAACAAGAAAAAATAAGTATATATATATAATTGAACAACCGTACAGGCATTTTTTGTGCATTGCATACGGCTCCACAATGGACTTTTTACGTTCGTTGAGCAAAAAACGAAATAGGATCCATCCGACCCAAATCGTTAAGTGATCCATTTACCACCCTTCTTTTCGTGGGAGTTCAAAAATACTATGGTGGTTCCGTTGCTTTCTATATTTATGATTTATCTCATATGTGATTCAGCAATCCCAAAGTTTCTTTTTGATCCGATCAAATAAAAAAAGTAAAAAAAAAAAAAATGATCTTGTTTTTTTTTTTTCATTTGAGTATTCTTTCATATTTCATAACATAAATATTGGAAAGAGGCTTCTGGCGTGAAAAATAAAAGTTTGTGACGCTGAAATGAAGCCCGGATAGATAAGATCAAATCATAAATACCCTTTGTCTCATATTACTCGCCCGATATATAATCCCATGTTCTGAAAAAACAATAATGGTTTGTTCATATCGAACTCGAAGTGCCATGCTATTATTACTTAAATATTATCTTACAAATTCTTATTTATATTAAAATATTAAATATGGCGAAGGCATAGTTTTCTTTTTTCTTTCAAACAAAAAACTCATTGGCGCCAAGCGTGAGGGAATGCTATACGTTTCGTAATTTCTCCTCCGACCAGGATGAAAGAGCCCATTGAAGCGGCTAATCCCATGCATATTGTATGCACATCTGGTGGCACAAATTGCATAGTATCATAAATTGCGACTCCGGGTATTACCCACCCGCCGGGGGAGTTTATAAACAAATAAAGATCTCTGGTCTCATCCTCTATACTGAGATATACCATCAGGCCAATAAGTTGGTTTGAGATCTCGCTATCAACTTCTTGACCTAAAAAAAGTAATCTTTCTCGATGAAGTCGGTTGATTAGGACAAAATTTTATCCCTTAGGAACCGTACACGCGCCTTTGGATGCATACGGTTCAAAAAAAAAAGAATCAATGTATTGTATTGATTCTACCCTCCTTTACTTTTTTTATAGTAGGACTTTTCTACCTCCTAATGAAGGGGCTTTTTCTTCGATTTTTTTTTAAGAAAGATTTTTTTTGCTCGAATCTCTGTAAAAAATAAAAGAATCCACTAAACTTATCGAATTAACCTCTCATTGATGTATTGTTTCATCGAAATCGAATCCAAATTACGATGTAATTTTCTTGTTCCTGAATGGGCCTCCTCAATTATTTTAGGTTTATGTTCTACTCCGGGTAAATATCTGCCCGATTTCAATTTGCACATATAGGACAAATGCTCCCAATACCACTTTGACTTTTTTCAATTCATTTCGTGCCTTTCTTACAACAAATACGCGATGTAGTCATAATATTATTTCATTGATTGGCAGTTTGAGATCGCCCATATGCTATCAAGTAATCACTTATGATACAAGTGGTAATCATACATATATTACCAATTGGGTATTTTCTGAACGGAGCCTGGATACTTCATTTTATTGGATTGGTCCAACCAAGCCAACCATAAATTTTGATAATTGATAATATTAATATTGATTTCGACCCCCTCAAAAATGGATCTAATTGCATTTCACGCTCCAAATTATTGATGGTTCAAACAATCTTTTTTGGGCGAAACAGAGGGTATCTCGATCGGGGGAGAGAACGGGGAAATCCCATATGACCCAATATGTCTGACAAGTCGCACTATACGTCAACCCAAATTGCATCTTCCTCTCCAGGACTCCGAAAAGGTACTTTTGGAACACCAATAGGCATCAACTGAAAGAAAGGGGGTTAAGTACTATATTTTACTTTGATGTGGAAACGTAATATTTTTATCCCTGGATATTACCAAATAGTAAGACGAAATTAATAAGGGAAAATTATTACAAATGGGTCGGGCTCTTCGAATGATGAACAAGTATCTACGCATTCGCTCATAGAAAATGGGACCAATCCCCCATTGCGTATTGGTACTTATCGGGTATAGAATAGATCTGCTTATCTTTGTTCCTATGAACAGAATTGTTCCATTATTCCCAACGAAAGAAATGGAATTCAATATTCAATAATATGAACCCTTGTTCCAAAATAATCCACTGAAAGGGAGAGGTCCATAGCATAGTCTTTTCCAATGCGATAAAGTTACATAGTGTCTATTTTTCTTTGATAAAGGGGTATTTCCATGGGTTTGCCTTGGTATCGTGTTCATACCGTCGTATTGAATGATCCCGGTCGGTTGATTTCTGTACATATAATGCATACAGCTCTCGTTGCTGGTTGGGCCGGTTCAATGGCTCTATACGAATTAGCCGTTTTTGATCCCTCTGACCCCGTTCTTGATCCAATGTGGAGACAGGGTATGTTCGTTATACCCTTCATGACTCGTTTAGGAATAACCAATTCGTGGGGCGGCTGGAGTATCACAGGAGGGACTATAACGAATCCGGGTATTTGGAGTTACGAGGGTGTGGCCGGGGCACATATTGTGTTTTCTGGTTTGTGCTTCTTGGCGGCTATCTGGCATTGGGTATATTGGGATCTAGAAATATTCTGTGATGAACGTACAGGAAAACCTTCTTTGGATTTGCCCAAGATCTTTGGAATTCATTTATTTCTTTCAGGATTAGCTTGCTTTGGGTTTGGTGCATTTCATGTAACAGGCTTGTATGGTCCTGGAATATGGGTATCTGATCCTTATGGACTAACCGGAAAAGTCCAATCTGTAAATCCTGCGTGGGGGGTGGAGGGTTTTGATCCTTTTGTTCCGGGAGGAATAGCCTCTCATCATATTGCAGCAGGTACATTGGGCATATTAGCGGGCCTATTCCATCTTAGTGTCCGCCCCCCCCAACGCCTATACAAAGGATTACGTATGGGTAATATTGAAACTGTCCTTTCCAGTAGTATCGCTGCTGTCTTTTTTGCAGCTTTTGTTGTTGCTGGAACGATGTGGTATGGCTCCGCAACTACCCCAATCGAATTATTTGGTCCCACTCGTTATCAATGGGATCAAGGATACTTCCAGCAAGAAATATATCGAAGGGTTGGTGCCGGACTAGATGAAAATCAGAGTTTATCAGAAGCTTGGTCTAAAATTCCAGAAAAATTAGCTTTTTATGATTACATTGGCAATAATCCAGCAAAAGGAGGTTTATTTAGAGCGGGCTCGATGGACAATGGGGATGGAATAGCGGTTGGATGGTTAGGACATCCTATCTTTAGAGATAAAGAAGGGCGTGAGCTTTTTGTACGCCGTATGCCTACTTTTTTTGAAACATTTCCAGTAGTTTTAGTAGACGGAGACGGAATTGTAAGAGCCGATGTTCCCTTTAGAAGGGCGGAATCCAAGTATAGTGTCGAGCAAGTAGGAGTAACTGTTGAGTTCTATGGCGGCGAACTCGATGGAGTCAGTTATAGTGATCCTGCTACTGTGAAAAAATATGCTAGACGTGCTCAATTGGGTGAAATTTTTGAATTAGATCGTGCTACTTTGAAATCGGATGGTGTTTTTCGTAGCAGCCCAAGGGGTTGGTTCACTTTTGGACATGCTTCGTTTGCTTTGCTCTTCTTTTTCGGACACATTTGGCATGGTGCTAGAACCTTGTTCAGAGATGTTTTTGCTGGTATTGACCCAGATTTGGATGCTCAAGTGGAATTTGGAGCATTCCAAAAACTTGGAGATCCAACTACAAAGAGACAAGTCGTCTGATACAATACTGCTCTTGTATCTTTTGCCTCTATTATATTTTTATTATTTAACTTTGACATAGAGTACCAGAGAAATGTTGATTTGAATCACCGCCCTTTCTTTGACTTTTGACTCTTGTCCTTTCTTAATCTGGGAGATGATCCCAAATGAACAGGTGTGGAAGCTATAATTGTAAACCACGATCAATTTATGGAAGCATTGGTTTATACATTCCTCTTAGTCTCGACTCTAGGAATAATTTTTTTCGCTATATTTTTTCGAGAGCCGCCTAAGGTTCCGACTAAAAAGGCGAAATGATTTTTCATTATCTTACATTATCTTTATCTAAATGGAAGTAAAGTAATGAGCCTCCCATATTGGGAGGCTCATTACTTTACTTCCATTTAGTCCCCGTGTTCCTCGAATGGATCTCGTAGTTGTTGAGAGGGTTGCCCAAAAGCGGTATATAAGGCGTACCCGGTAAAACTTACAAGTAAACCAGATATAAAGATGGCAACTAAGGTTGCTGTTTCCATTATTATCAAATTTCAAAACTATAACGGATCTATGATAAGATCCTTTATTTACAACGGAATAGTATACAAAGTCAACCGATCTCAACCAATGCAATAGGATTTATGGCTACACAAACCGTTGAGGATAGTTCTAGATCTGGTCCAAGACGAACTAATGCAGGGAGTTTATTGAAACCATTGAATTCAGAATACGGGAAAGTGGCTCCTGGGTGGGGAACTACCCCTTTGATGGGGGTCGCAATGGCTCTATTTGCGGTATTCCTATCTATTATTTTGGAGATTTATAATTCTTCCGTTTTACTAGATGGAATTTCAATGAATTAGGTCCATAAAAATCATGAAGTCCTGGCTTTTCAATCCAAAATGAATTACTTAGGACTCTCATTTCTAGTCTATTCTGGCAGTTCGACCGTGAAATTCTTTTGTTTCTGTATTTCCGGAATATGAGTGTGTGACTTGTTATAATTGATCCTATTGATAGTACAGAGAATGGGTCTGTCATCTTGAGAGAGATGAGTTCTGCTTCGTCGGATATTCATTTTTTTATCTGGAGCACGGAATATATGGAATAGATCGAGAAATATTTGAACTATGATTCATACCTACTATTTATACCTCGCGACTGGATTCAAAAAAATTTAAAAGATGGATTTTATCATTATAAATCGAAAGGGTTTTCTTCCTTAAAAATTGGGTTTCTGTTTATTTGTTTATTTTGACCAATGGACAAATAAAATTCCGAATTTTTAGTCATTAAATCTATTAATTGAATACGTGGTGATGATCAAACGGTTCTTACTCAGAGAACCTTTGGGCTTAGCTTGGGGGCTTTATTCAACATCGTGGTTCTAGTATGAATCTGAGGTTTCGATT